AAATTACCCGTTTGATTGAATACGCTACTAAGGAATTTCTACCTCTTATTATAGTGTGTGCTTCCGGAGGGGCACGCATGCAAGAAGGAAGTTTGAGCTTGATGCAAATGGCTAAAATATCTTCTGCTTTATATGATTATCAATCAAATAAAAAGTTATTCTATGTACCAATCCTTACATCTCCTACTACCGGTGGGGTGACAGCTAGTTTTGGTATGTTGGGGGATATCATTATTGCCGAACCCAATGCCTACATTGCGTTTGCGGGTAAAAGAGTAATTGAGCAAACATTGAATAAAACAGTACCCGAAGGTTCACAAGCGGCTGAGTATTTATTCCAGAAGGGCTTATTCGATCTAATCGTACCACGTAATCCTTTAAAAAGCGTTCTGAGTGAGTTATTTCAACTCCATACTTTCTTTCCTTTGAATCAAAATTAGAACATTAAGTTCAATTATTTTGAGCAAACAAGTAATTAGTTTATCAGAATCCAAGTCAAAATTAGACGAATGGGGTTTTCTTTGTTGACATAAGATCTAATCGTATAAAGAATCAAAAGTCACAGAAAATCCGCCCCTTTTTCTATATTCCTGATTATTGATCAAGACGCCTCTATCAACAAGATAAAAGATGAAATTCTTTTTTTCGTGAAATTAGGCAAATAAAAAAAATATCCTCTTCTCGTCATATATAATTAAAATCTACAAAATATAGAATTTTTTATCTTTCTATATCTTACGATAATCCTATTTTGACTAAGAATCCCTGCTCCTGCTGGATGGGATTCTAACAAACCCTTCAATATAAATATAATTAATTTTTAAGAATATAATTAATTTTTAAGAAACTTTTTGCTTAGTAAATGAAATTCGAAGACAAGAGCAAAAAATGAAGAAAAGAATAATAATAATATCTCATCCATATCCTTTCAAATCTTTCATGTAGAAATTAGATCTATACTTAATAGATATTAAGTAATAATAATTCCAATTTCTAATTATCAAATTATAATAAGATATCTTTATATATAATAAGATATCTTTATATTATAAATAATAAATATAAAATATAAATAATAATAAAAGGTACAAATAGTAAATCGAGGTACCCATTCTATGACAACTCTTAACTTTCCCTCTGTTTTGGTGCCTTTAGTAGGCCTAGTCTTTCCGGCAATCGCAATGGCTTCTTTATTTCTTCATGTTCAAAAAAACAAGATTGTTTAGAGCCGATGGGCCAAAATCTCATCTATTTTTTTTTTTTCAAAACTGACGCTTGTATCATAACACAGATATCCATTTAGCAAAATATGGTATAAGCGGCTTCCGCCGAAAAACTCTTATGTCTGCAGAAAATGGTATTAGGGGTAAATGTATTCTAGCTATTTTCAAATAGACCCGAATTGACGGATGGCTGAACTGTAAAGTTGGTCTATCTATATGTATGTGGCTATCTTTAGTGAGATCATACGAAGGGTATGTTATTAGTTTAGATCTAACCAATTTAATGAATTACTCCTAAAGGTTCACATCAAACTAGTGCTAGTTGATGCGAGTTACTTCGGAAACAAAAGGACTAAAGTCAAATTCATTTGGGGTATTCTCTCAATTCCAAAAAACGCAACCGGATCAAGTATGAGTTGTCGATCAGAACATATATGGATAGAACCTATAACGGGGGCTCGAAAAACAAGTAATTTCTGCTGGGCTGTTATCCTTTTTTTAGGTTCATTAGGATTCTTGTTGGTTGGAACCTCCAGTTATCTTGGTAGAAATTTGATATCTTTATTTCCGTCTCAGGAAATAGTTTTTTTTCCACAAGGAATTGTGATGTCTTTCTATGGGATCGCGGGTCTTTTTATTAGCTCCTATTTGTGGTGCACAATTTCGTGGAATGTAGGTAGTGGTTATGATCGATTTGATAGAAAAGACGGAATAGTGTGTATCTTTCGGTGGGGATTTCCTGGAAAAAATCGTCGGGTCTTCCTCCGATTTCTTATAAAAGATATTCAGTCCGTCAGAATAGAAGTTAAAGAGGGTATTTATGCTCGTCGTGTCCTTTATATGGATATCAGAGGCCAGGGAGCCATTCCATTGACTCGTACTGATGAGAATTTTACTCCACGGGAAATGGAACAAAAAGCTGCTGAATTGGCCTATTTCTTGCGTGTACCAATTGAAGTATTTTAAGAAATGAGCCAAGAAATCAATGCTTTCTCAGCAGGAGGGTAAAAACGCAAGAATCCTCTTTTTCTATAACATAACTTAATTGAGGTTTCTTCAGAACATTCATTCGAGTCAAAGCAGACATATATGCAACAAGTATAAAATAAAACTCTTTTGGGGATCTTTTATATGTATCGAAATATACACAACTCAATTCAATAAAAAATCAGAAACAAATCGAAATATCTCATAATCAACCATTTCGAAATAAGGAAATTCCCCCCTTTTTTACTTGTTGGAATTGAGACTTTAGATTCAGATAGATCATATCTTGT